TTAACCGACGGTATTCAGATAAAGATCCTATTTCCTTTCGTTCTGAAACCTTGGCGTAGATCTAAGCTAGGATCCCATCATACAGATCGAACGAAGAAGAAAGAAAAAAAAGGCCTTTTTTGTTTTTTAACGATCTGGGGAATGGAAGCTGAACTACCTTTTGGTTCTCCCCGAAAAAGGCCTTCCTTTTTTGAACCCATTTTGAAAGAATTCCAACAAAAAATGAGAAAAGTGAAAAAAAAACGGTTTCTATTTCTAAGAGTTTTCAAAAAAAGAACAAAAGGGTTTCTAAAGAGATCAAAAGAAAAAACAAGATGGGTTATCAAACTAGTTCTATTTATAAAAAGAAAAATGAAAGAACTTACAACAGAAAACCTAATTGTAGGACTGAGAAAAGTCAAAGTATCTGAACCAAATGAAAATAGAAAAGATTCCATAATCAGTAATAAGATAACCCCGGAATCATCTCTTAGAGTTGGATCCATGGATTGGACAAATTATTCACTGATAGAAAAAAAAATGAAGGATCGAGCTGATAGGACAACTCCAATCAGGGATCAAATAGAAAGGATCACAAAAGACAAGAAAGATAATTTTCTAACTCCAAATATAAATATTAGTACTAACGAGCGAAGTTGTAGTGATAAAAGACCAGAATCGCAGAAACCCATTTGGAAGGTATTCAAAAGGAGAAGTGACCGATTAATCCCGAAATGGAACTATTTTCTAAAATCTTTTATTCATAGAATATCCATAGATATCTTTCTATGTGCCATTAATATTCCCAGGGTCAATGCCCAACTTTTCCTTGAATTAAGAATAAGAAAAAAAATGCTCGATAAATACATTTACAATGATGAAACAAATAAAAAGAAAATGAATTTTATTTCGACTATCAAATCGCTTTCTAATATTAGAAAGCGATTTGATAGTCGAAATAATTCACAGATTTATTGTGACTTATCTTTTTTGTCCCAAGCATATGTATTTTACAAATTATCACAAACCCAGGTTATTAACTTGTATTACTTGAAATCCCTATTTCAACATCACGGAGCCTACCCCTTTAGTAATATTAAGGGTAATATAAAGGACTATTTTTGGGCACGAGGAATATTTGATTCTGAATCAAGACATAAGCAACTGCCGAATTTAAAAATAAATGAATGGAAAAACTGGTTAAGGGGTCATTATCAATATAATTTATCTCATACTAGATGGTCTCGATTAGTACCGCGAAAGTGGCGAAATGAGGTCAATCAACACCATAGGAGTAAAAAGAAAGACTCAAGGGATTCCTATGAAAAAGACCAATTCAAATTAATTCATTACGAGAAAAAGAATTCTTATGCAGTGGATTTATTGCCGAGTCCTAAAGCAAAATTTGAAAAACACTACAAATATGATCTTTTATCCCATAAATATATTAATTATGGGTATAGGAAGGACTCATATATTTATGGATTCCCATTACAAGTAAACGGGAGCCGAGAGATTCCATATAATTACAACACACATAAATCCGAACTTTTTTATGTACCTGGCGATATAGCTATTAGCGATTATCTAGGAGAGGAATATATTATCGGTACGGATAAAAATCCGGATAGAAAATATTTTGATTGGAGAATCATCCATTTTTGTCTTAGAAAAAATATTGAGACCTGGGGCAATATGAATACCAAGATCCACACTAATAAAAATACTAAGATTGGGACTAATAATTATCAAATAATTAAAAAGAAAGAGATATTTTATCTCACGATTCATCAAGAAATCAACCCATCCAATCAAAAAAATAACCTTTTTGATTGGATGGGAATGAATCAAGAAATCCTATATCGTCCCAGATCAAATCTGAAATCTTGGTTCTTCCCAGAATTTATGCTACTTTATGAGGTTTATAAGACTAAACCGTGGATCATACCAATCAAATTACTTCTTTTCAATTTAGATGGAAATCAAAATATTAGTCAAAAGAAAAACATCAAGGGAAATCAAAAAAGGAGGGAGCTTCATATATCATCTAATCAAAAAGAACATCGTGAATTAGAGACTCGGAACCAAGAAGAAAAAGAACGGCAGGACCAAAAAGATTCTGGATTAGATGCACAAACTCAAGGGAATCTTGGATCAGGTGCACAAAACCAAAAAGATGTTGAAGAGGATTCTACGCGATCAGACAGTAAGAAACGTAGCAAGAAAAAGAAACCCAAGAGCAATAAAGAAGCGGAACTAGACTTCGTCCTGAAAAGATATTTTCTTTTTCAATTGAGATGGGACCATCCTTTGAATCAAAAAATGATCAATAATATCAAGGTATATTGTCTCCTGCTTAGGCTGAAGGATCCAAGGCATATTGTCCGAGCCTCTATTCAAAGAGGAGAAATATGCCTGGCTGCAATGAAGATTCAGAAGGATTTAGCCGTTCCAGAATTGATAAAAAAGGGAATATTAATTCTCGAACCTATTTGTCTGTCTATTAAATGGGATGGACAATTTATTATGTATCAAACCATAGGTATTTCCTTGGTACATAAGAGTAAGCACAAAACTAATCGAAGATGCCGAGAAAAAAGATATGTTGATGAGAATTATTTCGATGTATCCATTGAACGACATGGAAGGATGCTTGTGAATAGAGACAAGAATAATTATGATTTGCTTGTTCCTGAAAATATTCCATCTCTTAGACGTCGTAGAGAATTGAGAATTCTAATTCGTTTCAATTCTGGGAATGGGAACATTGTGGATAGAAATCCAGTATTTTTGAATGGGAACGACGCACATAACTGTGAGCAATTTGTGGATAGGGACAAGCATCTTGATACAGATACAAATAAATTCATGAAATTGAAATTCTTTATTTGGCCCAATTATCGATTAGAAGATTTAGCTTGCATGAATCGCTATTGGTTTGATACCAATAATGGAAGTCGTTTCAGTATGTCAAGGATCCATCTGTATCCATGATTCAGAATTAGTTGATGGTACAGTCAATTTCCTATACATTACAGGACATATCCGCTATATGGGACAGACATCTGTACACACACGTCATGTTATATTCTGATAATGATACTGATTCAGTGGCGTATCAATTGGATCTAGGAATGAATCAGCAGGATCTTCTTAGGTCCAAACCCTTCTGTTTCGGAAGTGCAAGAATATTCATATACTACTTTTTTTGTATCCGAATCAAATCAAAAAAATACACTTTTTATTTTTTTGATTTGATTAATTTGATAGAAACAAAAAAAAAAATATGAATAAATCCGGATTATTGTCTGCACCAGATCAAAATGACTGGCATTATTATTCCTGATCAGGAAAATCCATATCTGTGGAAAAGAAAGGAACAAAAACAAAAAAAGAGAAGAATTTTTTGGATTTTATGTTATGGTAAGAAAATCGTTCACCTCAGTTATTCCGCAAGAGGAAAAGAAGGGGTCTGTTGAATTTCAAGTATTCAGTTTCACCAATAAAATACGGAGACTTACTTCACATTTAGAATTGCACAAAAAAGATTATTTATCTCAGAGAGGTCTGCGGAGAATTCTTGGAAAACGTCAACGGCTGTTGGCTTATTTGTCAAAGAAAAATCGAGTACGTTATAAGGAATTAATCAGTCAGTTGGATATTCGCGAGCCAAAGACTCGGTAATTGGAAAATTCGTTTGTTCGGTTCATTAGATCTTGCATTTTGATGAATCTAGTTTCGTTTTCAGCAATTCATAGAATAATGAATCGGGGAAGAAAACATATGACTGTACCAGCTACAAGAAAAGACCTCATGATAGTTAATATGGGTCCTCACCACCCATCAATGCATGGTGTTCTTCGACTCATCATTACTCTAGATGGTGAAGATGTTATTGACTGTGAACCCATATTGGGTTATTTACACAGAGGGATGGAAAAAATTGCAGAAAACCGAACAATTATACAATATCTCCCTTATGTGACACGTTGGGATTATTTAGCTACTATGTTCACAGAAGCAATAACGGTAAATGCACCAGAAGAATTGGGAAATATTCAAATACCTAAAAGAGCCAGTTATATCAGAGTAATTATGCTGGAGCTGAGTCGTATAGCTTCTCATTTGTTATGGCTTGGACCTTTTATGGCTGATATCGGTGCACAAACTCCTTTCTTCTATATTTCCAGAGAAAGAGAATTGCTATATGATCTATTCGAAGCTGTCACAGGTATGAGAATGATGCATAATTATTTCCGTATCGGAGGAGTGGCTGCTGATCTACCTCATGGCTGGATAGATAAATGTTTGGATTTCTGCGATTATTCTTTAACAGGAGTTGCTGAATATCAAAAGCTTATTACGCGCAATCCTATCTTTTTAGAACGAGTTGAAGGAGTGGGCTTTATTGGTGAAGAGGAAGCAATAAATTGGGGGTTATCAGGACCAATGCTACGAGCTTCCGGAATACAATGGGATCTTCGTAAAGTCGACCATTATGAGTGTTATGATGAATTCGATTGGGAAGTCCAGTGGCAAAAAGAAGGAGACTCATTAGCTCGTTATTTAGTACGAATTGGTGAAATGACGGAATCCATAAAAATTATTCAGCAGGCTCTGGAAGGAATTCCCGGGGGGCCCTATGAAAATTTGGAAGTCCGGCGCTTTGATAGAGCAAGGGATTCCGAATGGAATGATTTTGAATATAGATTCATTAGTAAAAAGCCTTCTCCCGCTTTTGAATTGTCGAAGCAAGAACTTTATGTGAGAGTAGAAGCCCCAAAGGGAGAATTAGGTATTTTTCTGATAGGAGATAATAGTGTTTTTCCCTGGAGATGGAAAATTCGTCCACCAGGTTTCATTAATTTGCAAATTCTTCCTCAGCTGGTTAAAAGAATGAAATTGGCTGATATCATGACGATACTAGGTAGTATAGATATCATTATGGGAGAAGTTGATCGTTGAAATGATAATTGATACGACAGAAATACAAGTTATCAATTCTTTTTCCAGATCGGAATCCTCAAAAGAGTTCTATGGACTCATATGGCTGCTTGTGCCTATTTTGACTCCTGTATCGGGAATCATAATAGGGGTATTAGTGATTGTGTGGTTAGAAAGAGAAATATCCGCAGGGATACAACAGCGCATTGGGCCTGAATATGCCGGCCCCTTGGGGATTCTTCAAGCTCTAGCAGATGGGACGAAACTACTTTTCAAAGAAGATATTCTCCCATCTAGAGGAGATATTCGTTTATTCAGTATCGGACCATCTATAGCGGTCATATCAATTCTACTGAGTTATTTAGTAATTCCTTTTGGCTATCGCCTTGTTATAGCAGATATCAGTATAGGTGTTTTTTTATGGATCGCCATTTCAAGTATTGCTCCCATTGGACTTCTTATGTCAGGATATGGGTCGAATAATAAATATTCTTTTTCAGGTGGTCTACGAGCTGCTGCTCAATCTATTAGTTATGAAATACCATTAACTCCATGTGTGTTATCAATATCTCTACGTGTGATTCGTTGAAACATTCACTTTTATCTCCTTCCTTTTTTCTAGGAAAAACGTTGAATAGATAGAATATCTATCTTTATTTTGATTCATCATTCGGATCGATGAGCTCAACCAGATAGTTAATTGAGTGAAACAAAACTGCTTATGAATTCGCAGTAAGAAGATTGAGTCTCATTCCCTATGTACGAGAGTAAAGTGGAAGTAAACATAAGCAGTGGAAACTGTTTACCCCAGGATCGGTTGATTAGTCATCATGTCTTGAAGCGGGTGTAAAAGATCAACTGTATGGAGTTTCTACTATTGTAGGTATTACCATACCGGGGATCAATCAAAAATGAGTGGACGGTTAGGAACACCAAGGTGCACAAAGGATTAGTAATGGAGATGATGTAAGATATCCAGAGAGATATTTCTGCATTAAACGGAATCGTAATGAGGGCTTGAGGTTGGTAGAAATGATCAAGCAGTATTTCCCCATGATCCCGATTCAGAGTATGCTCCTATCCACTGATTAAAGAATAACTATCAGGAACGAAGTAATCCTTTATTTTCTAGAGCCCCCTCTGCGAACGAAGAACAGGAACGAAAGAAGAGGTCTTTGTTTATTCTTTCTTTCCTCCATCCATACCCATTCATCCAGATGGAATTCTTATCATGATTCATGAACTAGTGTAATGTCTAACTCTTCTTCGTAATCGAAAGATAGGGGTCGAAATATCTATTAGCGAGTATTTTATTGAAAGATCGAGTTATTACTGAACAAAGAAAAATCGTAAAGGATGAGATGAATTCAGAAGCTCTTTTTATTTGTTATTAATTAAAGCAGACAGAATTCCATTGGTCTAATTTGGGACACTCCGATGCATCTTTACTCTACCCTACAAACATGCCGAGGTAATACCAAACCAGTCCTTAGATTTCTTCGTGGCCATCGAGGAGCCGTATGAGGCTGAGGTCTCATGTACGGTTCTGGAATAGAGATGGGACAGTGATGTTATCATCGACTATAATTATCTAACAGTTCAAGTACAGTTGATATAGTTGAGGCACAGTCAAAATATGGGTTTTGTGGATGGAATCTGTGGCGTCAACCCATAGGGTTTATAGTTTTTCTAATTTCTTCCCTAGCGGAATGTGAGAGATTGCCCTTTGATTTACCAGAAGCAGAAGAGGAATTAGTAGCAGGTTATCAAACCGAATATTCAGGTATTAAATCTGGTTTATTTTACGTTGCTTCTTACCTAAATCTACTAGTTTCTTCATTATTTGTAACAGTTCTTTACTTAGGCGGATGGAATCTTTCTATTCCGTACATATCAATTCCTGAACTTTTCGGAATAAATAAAACCGGTGGAGTCTTTGGAAGGACAATCGGTATCCTTATTACATTAGCAAAAGCTTATTTGTTCCTGTTCGTTCCTATCACAACAAGATGGACTTTACCCAGGATGAGAATGGACCAACTTTTAAATCTTGGATGGAAATTTCTTTTACCTATTGCTCTAGGTAATCTATTATTGACAACTTCTTCCCAACTCATTTCACTCTAACAGAATAGGATATTCTAGATTCATAACCTCTCGGAAGCAAGAGAAAGAAACATCAAATTATTCATGGATAGCCACGATATGTTCCCCATGCTGAATGGGTTCATGAATTATGGTCAACAAACAGTACGAGCTGCAAGGTACATTGGTCAAAGTTTCATGATTACCTTATCTCACACGAATCGTTTACCTGTAACTATTCAATATCCTTATGAAAAATCGATCACATCAGAGCGTTTTCGTGGTCGAATCCACTTTGAATTTGATAAGTGCATTGCTTGTGAAGTATGTGTTCGCGTCTGCCCGATAGATCTACCCGTTGTTGATTGGAGATTGGAAACCGATATTAGAAAAAAAAGATTGCTTAATTATAGTATTGATTTTGGAATCTGTATATTTTGTGGTAACTGCGTCGAGTATTGCCCGACAAACTGTTTATCAATGACTGAAGAATATGAACTTTCTACTTATGATCGTCACGAATTGAATTATAATCAAATTGCGTTGGGTCGGTTACCAATGTCAGTAATTGGAGATTACACAATTCGAACAATTATGAATTCGACTCAAATAAAAATAGCCGTGGATAAATCCCTTGATTCAAGAACAATTACCAATTACTAAGATTCAGTTTTGATCTAAGGGAGGGAAGTTTCTTTCATTTTGGTTGGTCAGTAACTACAAACGATAACTATATTTGATTTGTTAGAATCCAGGCTTAATTTGTATGATGATTTCGAAAAATGAAGAACTCTTTTTTTTTCTTCGGATACATAAGCGGGATTGATCCAATAACTGTAACTGTATCTACAATCCACATCACATTAGGATTCAATTTCATTAAGAATGTATCAATAAAAAAAAAATAAAATAAGGTAACCCTTTTTCCTTTTCTTTTTTGATGGGCCTGGTCAGTAAAATACGGTCATGAAATATTTCTACTTATTTATCTCATATTTTACACATAATGGATTTACCTGGACCAATACATGATATTCTTTTAGTATTTCTGGGATCAGGTCTTATATTAGGCGGTCTGGGAGTGGTATTACTTACCAATCCAATTTATTCTGCCTTTTCATTGGGATTGGTTCTTGTTTGTATATCCTTATTCCATATTCCATCGAACTCCTATTTTGTAGCTGCTGCACAGCTCCTTATTTACGTCGGAGCCATAAATGTCTTAATCGTATTTGCTGTGATGTTCATGAATGGTTCAGAATATTACAATTATTTCCACCCTTGGACCGTCGGAGACGGGGTCGCTTCACTGGTTTGTACAAGTATTCTTTTTTCACTAATTGCTACTATCCTAGATACGTCATGGTACGGGATTATTTGGACTACAAGATCAAACCAGATCGTAGAGCAGGACCTGATAAGTAACGTTCAACAGATTGGGATTCGTTTATCAACAGACTTTTATCTTCCATTTGAACTCATTTCTATAATTCTATTAGTTGCTTTGGTAGGTGCAATTGCTATGGCTCGTCAGGAATAAATACTTAGAATTAGAAATCCCAAATCCAATAAATGAAAAGAAAGAAACAAGAAATAAGGTCTTGTTCTGTGTTATCACATCTATTTTCCTTCAATTCTAGTTTCATTCTATTTTAATATTGTTGATATATTGATTCAATTGAAAAGTTTGTTTTTAGTTCGACCCATTACCAATAACTCCCTTTGTCCCATACTTCTTATATTATAGTCAACCGAATCAGTTAAATTCTTTGTTGTTCATATTGAAATGAATGGAGATTTATGAGGAGTTGGTCAATGATGCTCGAGTATGTACTTGTTTTGAGTGCCTATTTATTTTCTATAGGTATCTATGGATTGATCACAAGCCGAAACATGGTTAGAGCACTTATGTGTCTTGAGCTTATACTGAATGCTGTTAATATGAATCTCGTAACATTTTCTGATTTATTTGATAGTCGCCAATTAAAAGGAGACATTTTCTCAATCTTCGTTATAGCGATTGCAGCCGCTGAAGCAGCTATTGGGCCAGCTATTGTTTCGTCCATCCATCGTAACAGAAAATCAACTCGTATCAATCAAGCTAATTTGTTGAATAAATAGTTGTAATCATATAAATAAAGACATATAGAATATTCGCCAAACCAATTAGAATTAGCAAAATGTGTACGACTCATATCATACGCCCACGTTTGCTGAAACGTACGAAATCAAAGTATCTTGGCCCTTTCTCATGAACAGATTCAGAAATAGATTAATAAAAAAATTCTGGTAACCTACTGATTCGTCTGGTGTCTACAATATAAGATTCATTTACTACTGATTCTACCGGATCGAAAATTTATGACGTTCCAAAAATTTATAGATCCAATGTCACATTCAGTAAAAATTTATGATACATGTATAGGGTGTACTCAATGTGTACGAGCCTGCCCCACAGATGTATTGGAAATGATACCTTGGGACGGATGTAAAGCTAAGCAAATTGCTCCTGCTCCAAGAACAGAGGACTGTGTAGGTTGTAAGAGATGTGAATCCGCTTGTCCAACAGATTTCTTGAGTGTACGAGTTTATTTATGGTATGAGACAACTCGCAGTATGGGTCTAGCTTATTGATACGTCCCAGAAAACTCCTCTTGAATCCATTTGATTCCTCTTTACCGACAAAAACCCGTACTCGATAAAAGAGATTATTCCGAGCACGGGTTTTTCTGGTCAAAGTGTATCTTGTCTTTACCACGAGTCATTTTCCTTGGTTAACAATCATTGTTGTTTTGCCGATATCCGCGGGTACTTTAATTGTATTTCTTCCTTATAGAGGAAATAAGGCGATTAGATGGTATACAATATGCATATGCTTATTGGAACTCCTTCTAATAACCTATGCATTCTGTTATCATTTCCAATTGGACGATCCATTAATCCAATTGGAGGAGGATTATAATTGGATAAATATTTTTGATTTTCACTGGAGACTGGGGATCGATGGACTTTCGATAGGCCCTGTTTTATTGACGGGATTCATCACGACTTTAGCCACTTTAGCGGCTCGGCCAGTTACTCGAGATTCGCGATTGTTCCATTTTCTGATGTTAGCAATGTACAGTGGTCAAATAGGATCATTTTCGTCTCGAGACCTTTTACTTTTTTTCATGATGTGGGAGCTAGAATTAATTCCTATTTACCTACTTCTATCCATGTGGGGGGGGAAGAAACGTCTGTACTCAGCTACAAAGTTTATTTTGTACACTGCAGGGGGTTCCATTTTTCTCTTAATGGGAGTTCCGGGTATGGGTTTATATAGTTCCAATGAACCAACATTCAATTTGGAAACGTTAACTAATCAAATGTATCCCGTGGCATTAGAAATAATATTTTATATTGGCTTCTTTATTGCTTATGCTGCCAAATCACCGATTATACCCCTACATACATGGTTACCAGATACCCATGGAGAAGCACATTACAGTACATGTATGCTTCTAGCTGGAATCTTATTAAAAATGGGAGCATATGGATTGGTTCGAATCAATATGGAATTATTACCTCATGCCCATTCTATATTTTCTCCCTGGTTGATGATAATAGGAGCTATTCAAATAATCTATGCAGCTTCAACTTCTCCTGGTCAACGCAATTTAAAAAAAAGAATTGCCTATTCCTCCGTATCTCATATGGGTTTCATAATCATAGGAATTAGTTCCATAACCGATACAGGACTCAATGGGTCCATTTTACAAATAATCTCTCATGGATTTATTGGTGCTGCACTTTTTTTTCTTGCAGGAACGACTTACGATAGAATACGTCTTGTTTATCTCGACGAAATGGGGGGAATAGCTATACTAATGCCAAAAATTTTTATGATGTTCAGTAGCTTCTCGATGGCTTCTCTTGCATTGCCCGGAATGAGTGGTTTTGCTGCAGAATCGGTAGTATTTTTGGGAATAATTACCAGCCCGAAATACCTTTTAATGCCAAAAATACTAATTACTTTTGTAATGGCAATTGGAATGATATTAACTCCTATTTATTCATTATCTATGTCACGTCAAATCTTCTATGGATACAAGCTATTCAATGTTTCAAACTCTTCTTTTTTGGATTCTGGACCGCGAGAGCTATTTATTTTGATCTGTATCCTTTTACCCGTAATAGGTATTGGTATTTATCCCGATTTCGTTCTCTCGCTATCAGTTGCCAAGGTGGAAGCTATTCTATCTAATTACTTTCATAGATAGCTTTCATGGATATGGATAAGGACAGGGTAGAAAATCCTGCGATTTACCAAAAAATACTTCTCTGGAAAAAGAGAAAAGAAGTGTTCTTTTTCCGTATCTCAAGTCAAAAATGAAATGAAGTGAATTGAGATACGGAAAAAGATACATATGGATTTTTTGAGAATCATTCGAATCAAGGAGTAATTCAAATGATTCTCAAAAAATCACACAAGCTTTTCCTTAGACTTATATATGATATGGGACGATGCTTCTTGGTATTCCTCAGTGCATTTCGTGACTTTAAACTTTAATTAGATGTTTAATGTGAATGAACCATAACTATGTAATCCTATTCCTAATAGATTGACCCCAAAATAGCAGATCCAAATTATAAGAAATCCTATAGAAGCCACAATTGCCGAATTAGTACCTTGTAAACTTTTATTTGTTCTAGTATGTGAATAAATCGCGGATATAGTCCAAGTAATAAATGCCCAAGTTTCCTTGGGGTCCCAATTCCAATAAGATCCCCATGCCTCATTAGCCCATACTGCTCCCGAAAGAATACCTATTGTTAAAAAGGTAAACCCTAGGCCAATGACACGATAACTCCAACGATCCAATCGCTGAGTCAATTGATACCTGTGATAATTTCTAAATAAAAGAAAAGAAGTATTTTTCAAAACACTTCTTTTTTCATTCAAGTAATTGATCTCACCAAATGAAAATGGCCAGATTAATAAACGATTGGTAAAACCAATCATATCTATGTTTTTTCTAAATGTAATGACTAGAAGAGCTATTGATAATAATGAGCCACATAAAAGAGCTGCGTAGCTCAATAACATCATACTTACGTGCATCATTAACCAATGGGATTGTAGAGCAGGTACTAATATTGCAGATTGATGTATTTCGGTTGAAAGCCCCGAAGTGGCAAAGCCTTGGGTACAAATAGCACTTGGCGCGGTTATTGCGCTGAAATGATTCTTATGGTTCCATATTTTAGGAACCATATGAATAATAGAAAAACTCCACGAAAGGAATATTAATGATTCATATAAATTATTTAAAGGGAAATGTCCGGAATAAATCCAACGGGTAACTAATAATCCTGTTATACAGAAAAAAGTAGCTATCATGCCTTTTTCTGACGAATCACATAGTCCTATGATTTCATGGACTAATAGGGTCATCAAATGAGTCGTAATGACGATTGCAATGATTGAAAAAGAGATGTGAGTTAATATATGTTCTAAAGTCAAAAATATCATAAAAAAATCATTAAAAAAAGGGGGGGTCCCTCAATTATGGAATGGAAATCGGGAATTCCATTTATTATTCTTATAAGGGCCCTTGTGCACCCTTTAAGGGATGCCGCCACTCGGATTCGAACCGAGATGCTCTAGCACTGCTTCCTAAGAGCAGCGTGTCTACCAATTTCACCATGGCGGCTTGCTCGAAGTAATAATAGCCCACCCATGGACAATCGTCCAGATTGAAGGATTCAACACAATATATTTTTAGGCAAAATTCCAATCAATCAATAAAGAGCCATTCAAATATTTATTTGAACGTTCAATAATCCTTAGAATAAAGAATAACCCTTAGTAGGGCACTATAGTGTCAGTTTTCACAATGGATTTTCCTATAGTAGTAGGCGTTCTCCTGGAACAGTTGGAACTAGGTAGTTCTGTCTTTAGTTGAGGAATATAAGTTAGAATTGTCCTTTATTTTTTATTTTTCTATCTCGTTTTTTGATGATTCATTTATCATTTATCTGATTTCCACGGATCTCAAATAGAATTTTGAGTAATGAAGAAAACAAATAGGATTTTTTTTTTTATCAAAATAAAATCTCAAGGGGCTTTTGTAAATCTTTGGATAAAATAACTTGGTATCAATGATTGTAATACTCATTGTGTACACAATTCGTCTTAAGATCTGCCCAATTTTTGTTTATTGTTATTGGGCATATAAAAAAAATTTCCATTTCGATCGGAACCCTACTCATAATAACAAAATATTGATTGATCCTCCGGTCCAAACAAAACAGAGGATCCTTTTTTTATCACAAAAGATTCACTCCTTCGTCGTACATATATATAGATATAAATGCGTCCAGGGACGTTTATTTAATTAATATAAACTAGGTCAAAACAATAGGGAGTATATGTAGTGAGTGTGAGAGTTACAAAGTCTTAAAACTATCTTAATCAATATTTCAATAAAATATAAAAAATAATAATAATAAGGTATCATATAAAGTCAGAACTTTTTTTCAGAAAAAAAAAAAAAATATAAATATATAGTACCATTTTTGGGAACCCATAGACAGAAGAATTCTTATTCTACATATCATAACAAACAGTTCTATGTGATATTGATAAGTTCAGAATATTAGTTGATGTGAATTATTCATCTTATAAAAAATCCAATTCATCAAATCTGATCGATTCAGATGAATCCAAGGGTTTAGTATTGGTTTATCGCATAAAAACAAAACTTTTTGACTCCCCGGTAGAAACAGATTGACCTAAAGAAAAAGCTTTTTCTGCGGTCCAATCTCCCTTTCTCCTCCAAATATTTCTACGAATACGCTTTTTTGACCTAGAAGTACGTTTCTTTGGAACCGCCATTCAAAAATAAAAGAGATTACTCATTTTTATAGTTGGATGTGAAAGACATATATTGTTCAAAATGGACCGTTCTTTCTATTCATTATCTAGATCGAATCGGTTCCTATTGGTTCCCGTTGATACGAATGATACGAATCAAAAAGGGTTCCAGTTCATATTTTGGTCTATTTAGATGGCGCCGTGTTACGTTTTTTTATTGAATTTCATAAATAGAAAAACTGAAGAACCATTACCTAATCTCAAGAAACCAATAATGTAACATTTTTCTATCAATTGATCAAGCTCAAACATAGGGTGCCACTAATTTCAATTGAAATGGGACTCGTAGCTAATCTGTTAAATGATACATTACTTTGTATCTATAATAATACAAAAAAGAAAATAAAGGTCATTTTAGTAATCTCTTATTTAAGTTCTATGTGAAGTGATGAGCATCATAGAATAGAATTTCCCATAAGATGAGTCTATTGAAAGCCAATCAATCAGTTCCACAACGATTTAGTTAATGACTCCGAATAAAATAACTAAAATAACTAGGTCGTATTTGATTGGGTCGAGTTTAATTTCAATTGGAGGGTCTCATGATCCATATCAGAATCAAGGACTTTTTTGGTGTATTTTATTCCTTACTATATGGATATAAATCTCCTTAACCTTAATAATAAATACTAAATAGTGGAATAAAATATCTTATTCCGTATCTTAAATCTGAATGAGTACCTTATCTAATAACTAGTGGGAAACTTTTAACTAGTAACTTGGTTATATCATCTGACTAATTCAAACCAAATTTTTTAGTTTGAATTGCGGAAATACGTGGGAAAGCATAATTCAATATTATTTTCTATTTTTGTATTGCGTATTGCATTTTAGTTCTTTCAGATCTTCTTTTTTTTATTGCTTCTTCAAAAAGATCTAATAGCTGGTGAATCGGAAACAATTAATAAGACTAAAAAAAAAAGAATTTTGATTTTATCATGGAACGTACATATGACTATGCATGGATCATACCTTTCATTCCACTTACAGTTCCTATGTCAATAGGATTGGGACTCCTGCTTTTTCCGACAGCAACAAAAAACATTCGTCGTATGTGGGCTTTTTTTAGTGTTTCATTGCTAAGTATAGTTATGGTTTTTTCTGCCGATCTGTCTATTCAGCAAATAAATGGCAGTTTCATCTATCAATATCTATGGTCTTGGACCATCAATAGTGATTTTTCCTTAGAGTTGGGCTGCTTGATCGATCCACTTACTTCTATTATGTTAATACTAATCACTACTGTTGGAATCATGGTTCTTATCTATAGTGACAATTATATGTCTCATGATCAGGGATATTTGAGATTTTTTGCGTCTATGAGTTTTTCTAATACTTCTATGTTGGGATTAGTTACTAGTTCTAATTTGATACAAATCTATATTTTTTGGGAACTGGTGGGAATGTGTTCATATCTATTAATAGGTTTTTGGTTCACCCGACCAATTGCAGCAAATGCTTGTCAAAAAGCGTTTGTAACTAATCGTGTAGGGGATTTTGGTTTATTATTAGGAATCTTAGGTCTTTATTGGATAACAGGTAGTTTCGAATTTCGGGATTTGTTCAAAATATTCAATAACTTGATTCATAATAATGGAGTCAATTCTGTCTTTGCTACTTTTTGTGCCTCCCTATTATTTCTCGGTGCAGTTGCTAAATCCGCACAATTTCCTCTTCATATATGGTTACCCGATGCCATGGAGGGACCTACTCCTATTTCGGCTCTTATACATGCCGCTACTATGGTAGCGGCGGGCATTTTTCTTGTAGCTCGGCTTCTTCCTCTTTTCACAGTCATACCTTATATAATGAATCTCATTTCTTTGATAGGTGTAATAACGGTACTATTAGGAGCTACTTTCGCTCTTGCTCAAAGAGACATTAAGAGAAGTTTAGCTTATTCTACGATGTCTCAATTGGGTTATATTATGTTAGCCCCAGGTATAGGTTCTTATCGAGCTGCTTCATTCCATTTAATCACTCATGCCTATTCAAAAGCATTATTGTTTTTAGGATCCGGATCCATTATCCATTCTATGGAACCTATTGTTGGATATTCTCCAGATAAAAGCCAGAACATGATTCTTATGGGGGGTTTAACCAAATACCTTCCAATTACAAAAACTACGTTTTTGTTAGGTACACTTTCTCTTTGTGGTATTCCCCCTCTTGCTTGCTTTTGGTCCAAAGACGAAATTCTTAATGATAGTTGGTTGTATTCACCTATTTTCGCGATAATAGCTTGTTTCACAACAGGATTAACTGCATTTTATATGTTTCGTATGTATTTACTGACTTTTGAAGGGCATTTACGTGTTCATTTTAAAAAATACAGTGGCGCCACAAATAGCTCGTCCTATTCAATATCGATATGGGGGAAAGAGGCATCAAAATCAGTTAACAGTGGTTTGCTGTTATCAACAACGAATAATAATAAAAGGGTTTTCCTTTTTTTGAATAAGACATATGAAATTGATAAGAATGTAAGAAACATGATGCGATCCTTTAGTACTAGTACTTATTTTGTTAAAAAAAACACTCCCATATATCCCCATGAATCGGACAATACAATACTATTGCCTCTGCTTGTATTGGTTCTATTTACTTTGTTCGTTGGATCCATAGGGATTCATTTCGGTCAAGGAGTAATGGATTTAGATATATTATCGAAATGGTTAACTCCGTCGATAAACTTTTTACATCAAAATTCGAATGATTCCGGGGATTGGTATGAATTTGCGATAAATGCAATATTTTCAGTCAGTATAGCCTGTTTTGGAATATGGGTAGCGTCCATTTTATATGGGTCTGTTTATTCATCATTCCATAATTTGGACTTAATGAATTCATTTGTGAAAATGAATTCTAAGAGAATTTTATTGGAACGAATAAGAATAATAAATGGGGTATACAATTGGTCATATAATCGTGGTTACATAGACGTTTATTATGCAACAGTATTCACTCGAGGTATAAGAGGGTTAGCCAAACTAACCCATTCTTTTGATAGACGAATAATTGATGGAATCACGAATGGGTTTGGTATTGCCAGTTTTTTTGTCGGAGAGGGAGTCAAGTATGTAGGGGGGGGGCGAATCTCTTCTTACCTATTCTTGTATTTTTCTTATGTATCATTAGTAATATATTATACTTTTTTTGTTTTTGTTCATTAGCATAAATCCAATAATGATTATCCAGGCCTTCAGGAGTTTCTTTTTCTGTCGTAGACAAAGATATTTTTTTTTGTATCATTTCACTAAAAATTGACAAACTTGGTGGATATGTGAAAGATATTATTTTCTTTCCATCTCTTTTGGAAATGTCAAAAAAGTATTGGGACATTTCATTTCTTACAACATTTGCAAATTGATTGTTGTCGTTTATATACCGCAATGGCCGGTTCCATCGTTGATAGTCGAAAAGAAGAGTAACAAGAGGTTTTTCAAACCAGAATAGTTGCTTATCTTTAAGTTTAAGTATTTCCAACTCCCAATCTTCTTGATCCCCATAAGAATAAGAAATGCCATTGTCATAAACAGTGCTATGGTTATACCATGTCTCTTGAAAGCGAAAGTC